ATAGATTATTGTTCCTATACAGTTAGAACTATTCAAGGGGCAATAGGTATAAAAATTTGGATATTTGTAGACAAGGAATAATAGATTCCTACTTGACTTGTCTTAAGGTTCTATACTTTTCTAGACATTGATAAAATAAAACATGCATAACGTTTTTTTTTATCAAAAAAAAAAAAAGAGCCAAACAATTAGAATTCTGTAGGGTTAAATAAAAATTCAATTCATAAGTTTAATATATTTGCTATGCTTAGTGTGTGACTCGTTGGTTTTTAGGATCAGCATTAAAAAAACTGACTGACCCAAACTATGAACTAAGAAGTACAGAATTACTAACCAACTCATCGCTTCACATTATCTGGATGAAAAAGGTAGTCAAGATATGATATATTGATTATCTCGTTTTAGCAATTAAATTTTTTTTGCCTAAAAAAATCAATATGATTATGGCTGTAAAACAAAAAAAATAGAAAATTATACAGACAAATGAAAGGAAGGGAGAAAGAAAGAGAGAAAAAAAGTATCACTGATATAGGATTCCAATATGTGTGTAAGGTCTATGACTATAAATCGTCTCATAAAAACTAATGTAATAAAGCATCAATACTACTTGATCTATAATTTATAGAACAAAAAAATCAAGAGCCTCAAGCCAATAAAGACTAAGAAAATTGACTCGAGAACAAATATAAGTAAAAGCTCCGTGGTAGAATTAAGACCTAAGCATGAATCACAAAGCGATGGGAACGACGGAACCTATGAATACATACGATTCTATTGAAAATGAATCTTAATGATTTATTGGGCAGGATGGCGAAAGGAACCAGGAAATAATTTATTCTGAGAGGTCATAAATTAACCTAGAAATCCTACAAACCAGAAGAAAATATTGAAAGAGTCAATATTCGCCCGCGAAGGTTTTTATGTTATTGTCTTTGTATTCGAAATTGGAAACAGCTACCGACTAGCTCGGAAAATTAGAATAAGATTTTAATAAGTATCATAACATAAAAAAAATTAATAGAAATAAATTCGAATTCTAATATAACCTTATAAGAATAAGAAAGACGACATTATCTAATATAGAAAAAAATCTCTCTATATCTATATTCTAATTATCTCTATAGATATAGATTTTAGAGATAATTAGAATATAGATTTTTATAGATATTATCTATTTATATATAGAGAAGTATATTCTATATATACAATTCTATGATAGAAGAAAATAAAATATAAAAATTTCTAATAAAAAAAATAAATAAAAAAATGAGAGTTGGGGAAATTTGAAAAAATCCAAAAATTTGGTTTATTAACGACGTATCTTTTTATTGAATCATTTCATTCGCGAGGAGCTGGATGAGAAGAAACTCTCATGTCCAGTTCTGTAGTAAAGACGGAATTCAGAAAGAACCATCAATTATAACCCCAAAAAAACCAGATTCCGTAAACAACATAGAGGAAGAATGAAAGGAATATCCTATCGAGGTAATCATATTTGTTTCGGGAAATATGCTCTTCAGGCACTTGAACCTGCTTGGATTACATCTAGACAAATAGAGGCGGGACGCCGGGCAATGACACGAAATGCCCGCCGTGGTGGAAAAATATGGGTACGCATATTTCCAGACAAACCAGTTACCGTAAGGCCTACAGAAACACGCATGGGTTCTGGTAAAGGATCTCCCGAGTATTGGGTAGCTGTTGTTAAACCAGGCAGAATACTTTATGAAATGGGAGGAGTAAGAGAAAATATAGCCAGAAAAGCTATTGAAATAGCAGCATCAAAAATGCCTATCCGGACCCAATTTATTATTTCGATCTAGTAATCTAAGTAATATAGACGCAAAGGAAAAAGGCCTTTGAAATTAAAAACAAATCGCAAGTTTCTTTTTTTTTTTTGAACAAAAAATATTACTTACTTTTTTCCATTTGCATTAAATAAAAAAAAGAGATCAAAAAATTCTATGATCCAATCTCAGACCCTTTTGAATGTAGCCGATAACAGCGGAGCCCGAAAATTAATGTGCATTCGAATCATAGGGACTAGTAATCGACGATATGCTAATATCGGTGACATTATTGTTGCTGTGATCAAGGAAGTAGGTCCAAATTCTTCACTAGAAAGATCAGAAGTGATCCGAGCTCTAATCGTACGTACTTGTAAAGAACTCAAACGCGACAACGGTATAATAATACGATATGATGATAATGCTGCAGTTATTATTGATCAAAAGGGAAATCCAAAAGGAACTAGAATTTTTGGTGCAATTGCTGGGGAATTGAGACAGTTAAATTTCACTAAAATAGTTTCATTAGCACCTGAAGTGTTGTAAAAGATCAAAGATTCTAAGATGGCAGCGGAGATCATGATATAGTTATAGTATTTCAATTAATTAATTTGATTAATTAATTGAAATTTTGAATTCAAAGTAGTTCAAAGTGGTAATTAATAGTAATAAATATAGTCAATTTTGTTTCACGCATATCCCTTTATATTTAATTTCTATTTCATTTTTTTATATTATATATATTTTATTTAATTTCTAGTTGTTAAATATTAATGATTAATTCAATATTAGTTAATTAAATTGAACTATTAATAGTTAACAGAATATAAAAATAACGAAATAAAGTGAATTCATAACAAACAAAAAAGTATGTTGATTATATCAAAATTAGGGAACAAGAAGCATTTTTTATCATGAGTATGGACACTATCGCCGACATAATAACTTCTATACAAAATGCTGACATGGCTAAAAAAGAAACTGTTCAAATAGCATCTAATAAGATGACCGAAAACATTATTAAAATACTTTTACGAGAGGATTTTATTGAAAATGTGAGGAAACACCGAGAAGGCAATAAAAATTGTTTGGTTTTAACCCTACGACATAGAAGGAATAGGAAAGTGCCCTATAGAACTAGTCTAAATCTAAAACGCATCAGTCGACCAGGTTTACGAATCTATTCTAACTATCAAAAAATTCCTAAAATTTTAGGCGGAATGGGAATTGTAATTCTTTCTACTTCTCGGGGTATAATGACAGACCGAGAAGCTCGACTAGAAAAAATCGGTGGAGAAATCTTGTGTTCTATCTGGTAAGCTTTCCGATATCCGAATTGTATCTGACTTCCTATTTGATTTGAAAAAAAAAAGAAAGCAAAGAACAGGTTTCTAATATTTCCTCCTACATTCCTTAATACTTCAAGAAAGTTTTAGGCCGAATTCAAAACGAAAATGGATTTCGGAAGATTTAATTACCGAACGACTTTCCAATTGGATATTCGAGATTCATTTTGATCATGAAGATCTGGAGTTAGGTAGGTTATGTTTCGAAAACGATCGGCCATAAGCATAATTTTGTTTTATATGTACTAGAATATAGAGTAAAACAAAGCTAAGTAATTCTAATTTCAATTTGACTGAAGACGCCCAATTTATAGATTCCTCAACATTTCTCAATAAAGATTGGAATGATTAGATAGTTTTTCAACTTCAACATTCCATTTATAGGATAGGAATACAATTCAAGATTTTGGCAAAAAAAGCAATTTTCTTCAAAAAAAAAATATGTATATTTAAAATAAAGGAATGAAAAATATGAAAAAAAGGGCTTCAGTTCGTAAAATTTGTGAAAAATGTCGACTGATACGTAGACGGGGTCGAATTATAGTAATTTGCTCCAACCCAAAGCACAAACAGAGACAAGGATAATCTTTATAAACTTGTAAACAAGGGTGCTATAAAGAATTTGATGTACAAATAAAAAAAAGATCTTTTTGACCTAAAATGGATATATCCATAGACCTCTGACTTCTATTTATGAAAAATATGGCAAGACCTTTACTAAAAATAGGTTTACGCAAGAATAGACGCATTGTTTCGCGTAAGAATGCACGTAAAATACCAAAAGGAGTTATTCATGTTCAAGCAAGTTTCAACAATACTATTGTGACTGTTACAGATATAAGGGGTCAGGTGATCTCTTGGTCCTCGGCGGGCACTTGTGGATTCAGAAGCCGAAGAAAGGGGACATCTTTTGCCGCTCAAACCGCAGCAAGAGATGCTATTCGTACAGTAGTGGATCAAGGTATGCAACGAGCAGACGTCAGGATAAAAGGGCCGGGTCGCGGAAGAGATGCGGCATTAAGAGTTATTCGTAGAAGTGGTATACTTTTAAATTTTGTCCGGGACGTAACCCCTATCCCACATAATGGCTGCAGGCCCCCTACAAAAAGACGTATATAAAAAGAAATATTGAAGAAATTTCAAGAGAAATAAATAAATCAATGATTTGAGTAAAACATAATATTATTATGGTTCGAGAGAAAGTAACAATATCTACTCGGACACTACAGTGGAAGTGTGTTGAATCAAGAACGGACAGTAAGCGTCTTTATTATGGTCGCTTTATTCTAGCTCCGCTTTTAAAAGGTCAAGCCGATACAATAGGCATTGCAATGCGAAGGGCTTTGCTTGGAGAAACAGAAGGAACATGTATCACACGTGCAAAATTTGAGAAAATACCACACGAATTTTCGACTATAGTAGGTATTCAAGAATCAGTACATGAAATTTTAATGAATTTGAAAGAAATTGTATTAAGAAGCAATTTATATGGAACTCACAACGCGTCCATTTGTGTCAAAGGTCCTCGAGAAGTAACTGCTCAAGACATCATCTTACCGACTTCTGTGGAAATAATTGATAATACCCAACATATAGTTAGCCTAAAGGAACCAATGGATTTGTATATTGGATTACAAATCGAGAGGAATCGTGGTTATCGTCGACAATTGCCAAATGACTTTCAAGATGGAAGTTATCCTATAGACGCCATATTCATGCCTGTTCGAAACGCGAATCATAGTGTTCATTCTTATGGAAATGGGAATGAAAAACAAGAGATACTTTTTCTTGAAATATGGACAAATGGAAGTTTAACTCCTAAAGAAGCACTTCATGAAGCCTCTAGGAATTTGATTGATTTATTTAT